CCATGACTGTTTATGTCTCTAGCACGAACACTTGATGAAATGTGGAGGGAAGTGGGGTAAATGGCCGATACTACTGGAAGGATTCCTCTTTGGATAATAGGTACTGTAACAGGTATTCTTGTGATCGGTTTACTAGGTGTTTTCTTTTATGGTTCATATTCTGGATTGGGTTCGTCCCTCTAGTAATCGAATGAATTGAGTTGTAGACATCAAAGCATAAGAACTCAACGGGATTTCCTTCTTTGTTTGTCTGATTCAAGGGGGAAGGGCCCGTTGAGTTCTTAAGAATCATACTCTTTTTTTTTTTTTTTTTGTCTAAATGAGAAATCCCTTTTCTTCCGTTTCAAAAAACTCCACTTTCTGGTGATGCTTTTGAAAAATGAACTCCAGTGATTGATTCAGAACACCGCCTCCCTGACAGTATCTATCCGTACTTTCATTTAAAAGTTAGAAGAAAGAAGGAATCACTCAATTTCGTGGATGTGGGATGATAAAATCTATATTTTGTAGATTAGATATCGGTTAAATACTTTCTATACTATTCTATACTAATAGACCTTTACTCCTTATTTGCATTTGCATTTTGACTCTTTTTATTTTAGTATCTCATCAAAATGCAATTTTTTGAAGTTCATTCAATAAGTTATATTTAATGAATTGCCCTCTTGTTTTTTTATTTGCCCACTACTTCTCCACTACTTCTTATACTTAGAATGTTTCGTAAAAAATAAAAAAGGGGTTCCGGTAAATCTGTAAAAAAAGACTAGGAATATTTGAAAAAGCGCATCAAGAATCATTACTCTTCGGCACAAGAAGGGGGTGTAGCAAATTTCCTTTCTTGTGCCGAAGGCTGGGAAAACGAAAAATCCCTTTTACAAACTTGATGTCAATAAATCCGCAAGTCTAGAAATTCATTTCAGCCAATTGAACCTTCTCGAACTGTTTCTTTTTAAGAACCAAAAAGATTTGTGCCAAAATAACAGATGCCAAGAAGAATAAAAGGCCTTGGACACGTAATGGATCTTGAAGTACTATTTCCGTATCCCCCTGACCAAATCCGCCCACATTAGGATTACTCGTTAATGGTTGATCAAATTTCAGGGATTCCCCCTCTGAAATAAGAAGTTCTGGTCCTGGGGGGATAATATCAACCACTTGACGTCCATCCGGATCTGTTATGGATATTTCATATCCCCCCTTCTTTTCTTTTCGTATGATTTTCCTTACTATACCCGCTGCTGTAGCATTATAAACTGTATTGTTACTCCTGCTCCCGTCAGGATAAATCTGACCCCTTCCCCTGTTCCCGCCTACGTATATAGGATATTTTAAGAAGTGAACATCTTTTTTAGTAGCGGGGTCAGGGGAAAGAATAGGAAAGGCAATTTCACTATATTTCTGACCGGGGACAGGGCCTATCACAAGAATATTTTTTTTATTAGGGCGATAGCTCTGAAAAGACAAATTTCCTATCTTTTCCTTCATCTCGGGAGAAATACGATCGGGGGGGGCTAATTCAAAACCTTCCGGTAAAATAAGAACAGCCCCTACATTCAAACCCCCCTTTTTACCATTAGCAAGAACTTGTTTCAGTTGCATATCATAAGGAATTCGAACAACCGCTTCAAATACAGTATCGGGAAGTACCGCTTGCGGTACCTCAATATCCACGGGCTTGTTAGCTAAATGACAATTGGCACATACAATACGCCCCGTCGCTTCTCGTGGATTTTCATAACCCTGCTGGGCAAAAATGGGATATGCATTTGAAATGGCCGTCTGAGTTATGATATATATCATGAGCGATACGGAAATAGATCGAGTAATCTGTTCCTTTATCCAAGAAAAAGTATTTCTAGTTTCCATGGTTCAACCGTTGATACCAAAATTTATACAATAGGTGGGGTAAGTCACTAATATAGTTCCCTATCCACGATTCTGTTAGTTACTGGAATAATATAGGATTCATCCTGACGATGGGTAAAAATAGAAAGCATAAATTTTCAATGCTTTGTTTATGTACAACTACAAAGTTGCAAACCTTCGAATTGGATTAGATTAATATGAGTGGATCCGTTATCAGTCATTCATTGAATGATAAATAACTACAAGTGACGGAGATACGCGATTTAAATAACGGAAAATCCAATATTTAAAAACTGTATCAAGAATGACTGGAAAAGTGGAAACAAGACCCGATATGATTTGATCATTCTGAACAAATCCAAAATCTTTGTAGACAGAGCCAATCAGTAATTCCCAACCGTGGGGTGAATGGAATCCGATACATAAATCGGTTAATAAAAGAATACAAAAAGCTTTGACTGTGTCGCTTAGGTTATATAGGAATTCCTGGGCCCAAGAGTTAAGAATAACAAGTTCTTCGTTACCCAAAATAGAATAACCACTGAGAATAACAAAACAGATTATGTTTATTGAGAAGTGAAAAATCGTATGGATATGATCTTCGTTGTGTATCTTGATTAATTGGATCGTTTCTTTTTGTATTCCGAGAGGTATAGGAAGCTTCTGTAGACGTGTCTCCGAGTATTCTTCTATCATTTCGTCCAAGACGAGGAGTTCCTCTAATTCTATGAATTTTTCTAGAATACCCCTTTCTTGAATATCATTCAAAAAAATTTCGGATTGCCCGGTATTCCACGAATTAGTAACCCAAGATTCCAGACTTTTTTTAAATGAGAGAGAAAGCCACCAAGGAAAAAATACTATAGATACAAGAGGAGTGGATGCTTTCTTTTTTGCCATTTTTTCATCTGTGAATTGTTAATCAACCCACTTCATTCGTCGACTCTATGTGATCGAATCCTTCTTTCACGCATGAGTTCTATACAAGGTGTGGAACCTATTAATTTATTAATTAAATCTATTTTATTTGTGATTTTTTGATTAGTCTTTTAATCTCGAAAGACTGGAGAAATCGACTAAAAATCAATCCATTTCCAATGAAGAAATACTAAAAAAATAAAGTTTCCCGATATCTCAATTGCGCAAATTCGAAACAACTGTCTCCTTTCAATGAATGACTGAAAGAAACTTTAAGTAATGAATATTAATCCAATTTTGAGACGAAAGAATCCACAATATCCAATATTAAAAAAAATAAAAAAATTCCCTGATTACCTACAGACAGGAATAGTAGAATACTAATAATTGAGGGAAAGATATTGCAATACTCAAAGTAGCAAAACAAGCCATAAATTTGCTAGTTCTCATTATTAATAAATCTAATTGTTATTTTTGTCTTGGTTATTAAGGAAGACAAAAGAAAGGAGAAAATAAAACGTCGAGTGACAAAAATAAAGAATTTCGTTTTGTAATTGTTCCGCCCGCTTTGGCTCGAAATGACCCTTCTGATGAAACTTCACTTAGGTTATAGGTTATGTTATAGAAAAAAAGAGGATTCTTGCATTTTTTCCTCAAAACACACCCATTCCCCCCCCCCCCCCTTTTTTTTTTCAAAATACTTCAATTGGTACACGCAAGAAATAGGCCAATTCGGCAGCTTTTTGTTCAATTTCTCGTGGAGTCAAATTCTCATCAGTACGAGTTAAGGGAATGGCCCCCTGGCCCCGTATGTCCATATAAAGGACACGACGGGCATAAATACCCTCTTGAACTTCTATTCTAATGGACTGAATATCTTTTATAAGGAATCGGAGGAATATGCGACGATTTTTTCCAGGAAATCCCCACCGAAAAATGCACACTATGCCTTTCTTTCTATCGAATCGATCATAACCGCTGCCTACATTCCAGGAAATTGTGCACCACAAATAGGAACTAATAAAGAGACCCGCGATCCCGTAGAAAGACATCACGATACCTTGTGGAAAAAAAATGATTTGCTGAGACGGAAAAAAAGATATTAAATTTCTACCAAGATAACTGGAAGTTCCAACCAATAAGAATCCTAATGAACCTAAAAAAAGGATAAAGGCCCAGCAGAAATTACTTTTTTTTCGAGACTCCATTATAAGTTCTATCCATATATGTTCCGATCGCCAATTCATACTTGATCCGATTTTATTTTATTGTAATTGAGAGAAACCCTCAAATTAATCTGACTTTACCTTTTTTGTTTCCGCAGTAACTCTCATCAACTAGCACTAGTTTGATGTGAACCTTTAGGAGTAATTCATCAAATTACTTAGATCTAATCTAAACTAAAAACTCAAAAAATAACATACCCTTCATATGATCCCACTATACATATAGATCCGAGGACTTTTTATTTCAGCCATCCAGTGATCCTGGTCGATTAGAATTCATTTACCCATATATTATTATGTTTCTGCAGGTATAAGAGTCCTTTACTTTATGTCTTGATGTTCGGCAGAAATCACATGTTATATCATATTTCGCTAAATAGATATCTGTGTTAGTTATGATGCAAGTCTAAGTTTTTGAAAAAAAAAAATAGAAGAGATGGGGTCCATCAGGTCTAAACAAGCTTGTTTTCTTGAACATGAAGAGATAAAGAAGCCATTGCAATTGCCGGAAAAACTAGGCCTACTAAAGGCACAAAAAAAGCGGGAAGGTTCATGAATGGGTACCTCGATTTATTGTTCGTACCTGTTATTATTATTTATAAATAAAGATATCTTATAATAATTATAATTAAGAATTTTCATTATTATTTAACTATAACTATATTCAATCCTTAGTATAGATATAAGTATCTATATATCTATATCTAAGTGAGGATATAGAATAAAACGTAGAGCTAAATAAATCAATTTATTCATCTTTGTACAAGTAGATCTTAGGTCGCCAAATAAAATTCCTATTTCCTTTAATTCCGAATAAACTAACTACTCCTTTGCTACAAATAATTGAACTTAGCCCTCTATTTGGTTTTGATTTTAGTTTTTAGTCAAAGGAAAGAAAGCGTGTAGCTTTAATAACTCAGTCAGAACACTTTTTAAAAAATTACGTGGTACGATTAGGTCGAATGATCCCTTCTCGAATAAATATTCAGTCTCTTGCACACCTTCGGGTACTATTATCTTCAATGTTTCTTCAATTACTCTTTTACCCGCAAACGCAATGTAAGCATTGGGTTCGGCAATAACGATATCACCCAACATACCAAAACTAGCCGTCACCCCGCCAGTAGTAGGGGATGCAAGGATTGATACATAAAATAACTTTTTATTTGATTGATAATCATATAAAACAGACGATATTTTAGCCATTTGTATCAAGCTCACACTTCCTTCTTGCATGCGCGCCCCCCCGGAAGCACACACTATAATAAGGGGTAGCAATTGATTGGTAGCGTATTCAATCAAACGGGTGATTTTTTCCCCGACTACGGACCCCATACTGCCCCCTATAAACTCAAAATCCATAACCCCAACTGCTACGGGAATGCCATTTAGTTCGCCTATGCCTGTTTGAATAGCCTCGGACAATCCCGTCGTTGTTTGATAAGAATCAAGACGATCTTTATAAGGTGGTTCGTCCTCTGCATGAAATTCAATGGGATCTAGAGACATCATGTCTTCGTCCATAGGATCCCAAGTATCCGGATCGATCGAAAGATCTAGTCTATCTGAACTATTCATTTTCAAATGCCATTCACAGTGTTCACAAATATACAATTTTGACATAAAATATTTCTTATAATTTATTCCATAACAATTATCACATTGAACCCACAAATGCCTATATTTGCTATATTCGTCAGTTTCACCGTTATCATTAGAACTATCTTCGTTAAAACTATCTTCTCTATCATTAGAACTATCTTCGTTAAAACTATCTTCTCTATCATTAGAACTATCTTCGTTAAAACTATCTTCTCTATCATTAGAACTATCTTCGTTAAAACTATCTTCGATATCATTAGAACTATCTTCGTTAAAACTATCTTCGATATCATTAGAACTATCTTCGTTAAAACTATCTTCGATATCATTAGAACTATCTTCGATATCATTAGAACTATCTTCGTTAAAACTATCTTCGATATCATTAGAACTATCTTCGATATCATTAGAACTATCTTCGTTAAAACTATCTTCGATATCATTAGAACTATCTTCGATATCATTAAAACTATCTTCTCTATCATTAGAACTATCTTCGATATCATTAGAACTATCTTCGATATCATTAAAACTATCTTCGATATCATTAAAACTATCTTCTCTATCATTAAAACTATCTTCTAGAATTAACTCACTATCTTGCGCCTCGATATCATTAAAACTATCTTCGATATCATTAAAACTATCTTCGCTAAAACTATATTCGCTATCACTAAAACTATCTTCGATATCATTAAAACTATCTTCGCTAAAACTATATTCGCTAAAACTATCTTCTCTATCATTAAAATCCTCTTCGCTATCACTATCTTCTCTATCATTAAACTCCTCTTCGCTAAAACTATATTCGCTATCGCTATCACTATCTTCTCTATCATTAAAATCCTCTTCGCTAAAACTATATTCGCTATCGCTATCACTATCTTCTCTATCATTAAAATCCTCTTCGCTAAAACTATATTCGCTATCGCTATCACTATCTTCGATATCATTAAAACTATCTTCTCTATCATTAAAACTATCTTCTAGGGTTAAATCACTATCTTGCGCATCGATATCATTAGAACTTTCTTCTAGAGTTAAATCACTATCTTGCGCGTGGGTTCGTATACCCGCCGAACCCTCCGTTTCGTCATTATTTCGACTTTCACCACAAATGTACCTATAAATGTAACTATCAGTGCAATTCTCGATATCACTTACCATGGAAGTAGCGATAGAGATTTGAGACTGAAGATAACTCTCAATGCACCTATTAATATGATTATTCCAACTAGATTGAGTATCGTTAGTAGAGCAGGTATCTTCACTCGTAGATTTATTATGCAGATAACTAGAATCCCAAAAAGAACTTTCTAGTTCACCCGGAAACAAACGATTGTTGTCAATCTCAAAAATTTGATTTTCACTATCAAAATATATGAAATAACTGTCTCCATTTCTATCCTTAACCCAAAAAGCTGGAGTGGGGACGAAATTCCGAATGTCTTTGACGCCGAATAAACGATCAACATTACTGTAACTAGAATCCTCACGACCCCCCCAACTCTGAATATTTTGAGTTGTATCTTTTCTATTCGAATCTTCAATTTCACCGGTATTTTCAATAGGACCAAGACTGTCCATTGATTTATTTAGCCCGCACCTGCGCGCTAACTCCTTCTTAAACAACATCGAATTAAACCGCCACCTTTCCATAGAGTTTTCTTGCCCCCTATTTGTATTTGTATGAAACTACAATAGATGAATAGTCATTCGATCAAAAATTCTTTATTTGAATATCTTCTTTCCTATTAGACTAAACATAGAAACCCAATCGCTAGCGTTGTTTATTAACTAATAATAAAAACCTATTAGACTAAACATAGAAACCCAATCGCTAGCATTGTTTATTAACTAATAATAAAAAAAAGAAAAAGGTAATAGG